ACCCGATTGCAGGTAATGCCTGAATTTTTGATTTTGTGAGGATCAATCAAATAAGGTTTTCGTTAGAAAAAGATTCTATAAAAGCAATGATAAATAGATACTAATAGAGCAAGAAAAGAAGGAAATAAAAAAACATAGTATAGAAAAGATATCCAAAATGATATAGAAATCACTATCCTACCCTTAGTTTTTATTTCCTTAATTTAATTGATTTTCGTTTGATTAGGGCAAAGTTCCTTAAAAACCTCTGCCTTTTTAAAAATATCCTGAACAGTTCCTGTAGGTTGAGCACCTTTTTCAAGGAAATAGAGAATAGCAGGAACGTTTAAATAAGTTTGATTCTTGATCGGGTCATAAAAACCCACTTTCCGAAGATCTCTTCCTTCTCTTCGGGATCGAACATCAATTGCAACGATTCGATAGACGGCTCATCGGGATAGATGTAGATGAAAAAGAACCCCCCCCTAGAACCGTATAGGAAGTTTTCTCCTCGTACGGCTCGAGAAAAAATGATTCGAAGTTTTGTCTATGGATAAAATTTTAATAAATAGTAAAGGAATCCGTAAAAGAAATTAGCCTATAATTTAACTCATAGTCATTTTTATTTAGCTTCCTTCCTGAAAACTAAAAAATCATTTCTACTCATAACTCAAGTTCAATAATTATCAAATATATTAAAGATAAGATATTTTTTTATTGAGTGGTCTTTAACCCCCCTTTTTTGTCTCGTTGAAAATCTATTTGGATTCTTTATTCGGATCCGTGAGACAATTGAAGCGGTGTTTCCTTGTTCTGGGATCCTTTATCTTTGTTTTAAATCATTGGGTTTAGACATTACTTCGGTGCTTCTTAATCCTTTCAAAATGGTAGCAACATACCTCTTTTGTGATTTCTTTCTATCAAAGAATCATACCGACGGTTGATTCGTGCGCGATACACTGTGGATCGAAAAAGTTTTTGCGGTTCCAACAATTTTTTTTGAATTGAAAATTTGCTCGAATCGGATCCTTTTGATTTCTATATCGAAGATATACTTACGAAGTTGTTCCAATTTATTGATTGGCATTAACCCTAGATCGTTGCCCCTGAGAAATTAATAAAAACTTTCTACTCGAGCTCCATCATGAACTATTTACATTACAACCCAATAAAAAAAGAAGGGTTCTAGTAGAATAGAACAAACGACGTCGAGCCAAGAGCACCTTCATTCCTATATAAAATGGTGGATGTAAGAATAAGAATCCACACCGGATCGTGTCCTTCAAGTCGCACGTTGCTTTCTACCACATCGTTTTAAACGAAGTTTTACCATAACATTCCTCTAATTTGGAACCAGTATGGAATTGATTCAATTATGGAATCATGAATAGTCATTGGTTCAGTCGGTACAGAGACATGGTCATTTATATTTTTTATTAACTACATAGATAATAAAATAGATAATAAAGGTTTTTCTGAAGAAATCTTAGCAAGACCCGGGCTTTTTTTGTCTGAGCGGAACTTTTTTCTATAAATCTCTATCTCAAAAAAATATCTAACAGAAATATCCAGAAATCAAAATATAGAAATAACATAACTAACAGAAATAACACGAATAAATAAATTCTATTTGCCTCGGCCTGTTCAAGTGACTCAATAAGATAGACTGGCCCATTTCCAACTTCCCAAAGATTCAACCCATAAGGAATCATTACAAATCTTGATAATTGAAAAAGTTTCCTACTTCGACATCATTATTTGAGTCAAGTTTTACTTTTACAGTAAAGCCTACATTTGATTCTCATAAGAAATAAAAATCTCTGTTTCTTTTCGAATAGAAGTATCACTGATTTAAAGCAAATTAAGCTAAATAGATCGAACAATAAAAAGAAATATCATTGTTAAATATTTAAATTTGAATATTTTAGGGATGCAAATTCTTTTTCACAAAAATAGAAAGACTTTTGTGACTGAAATAGGATAACAATACATACCTACAATACATACCTATAGGCTAAGCACTTCCTCGTTTTCTATGTATTTTCATATTTTGTTTAATCTGAGGTTAAGTAATCTTTCTGCAACTGCGATCTAGGTCCCATCTTATCTTTATCTGGATCACAAAAGGATTCAGTTACATTGGCATGTCATTTGAACTTGATTTAGTTCAGTTTATGAAAAACTGAGATATGATTCCGAAAAGAATCATTCAAAATCAAATAAAGAAAGAAGAATAATATTCTATCCAATATTAGACCTTGAAACAGAACCTTGTTGAACAAAAAAGATGTATTCGGATACAATGGATATGCTCTGGGACGGAAGGATTCGAACCTCCGAATAGCGGGACCAAAACCCGTTGCCTTACCACTTGGCTACGCCCCATTTCTATTCTATTTTTATTGGACACTAATACTAATAAAGAATAATATTGGTATTAAGTGTTCGTCAATTCCAGCCCAACTATCTATAGAAAATCTTTCTTCTTTATAGAATATATTATAGATTCGTGCTAGGATTTTGACATGTGTATATCTAGAATTCAACTGAATTTATTGATCATTACATACAATTCAATTAAGATATTGTATGAAAGTATGATTTCTTCTATTCTCCTTTGAGAATTGAAGGATTTTTGATTGAGCGGAAAAAGAAGGATTTTTTTGTCTACCTTACTTTCTTCATTTTTCCTTATATCAATAACTCAATCAAAATGCAATTATCTCGACGAACAAAATGTCTGTTATGCTTAATATCTTTAGTTTGATCTGTCTTAATTCTGCCCTTTATCCGAGTAGTCTTTTCTTCGCCAAATTGCCTGAAGCCTATGCTTTTTTGAATCCAATCGTAGATGTTATGCCAGTCATACCCCTGTTCTTTTTTCTTTTAGCCTTTGTTTGGCAAGCTGCTGTAAGTTTTCGATAAGATATTGAATACTATCCTAGAAAATTTATAGTTATTCGATAAAAATTATAACAATTGATAAGATCAAATAAGTCTGGGAGTATGAACTTTCAATTCAAACATTGAAATTCTTGGATAGCCGCAATTAGGCTCGCCCCATTTCCCGATTCTAATCCTTTTTCCGGCGAAAGACCTTATTAGGTTAGGGTCCCTTAGAATATCTAATTGTGGGTATGAAAGTGATTTGTGGTAATCAAAGACTCTTATTACAAATTTGAACTTCATTTGAATTTCTGAACATTCTTTTCTATTTCTAGAATTCATTTCTTGGTGTCAAAATAGGATATGTGATATAAAAATGGAGGATCTATTATCTTTTCTCGTTTTTCTTTTTCAAAAAATGATCTTGGAGGTTGTGTAATGCTTACTCTCAAACTTTTCGTTTACACAGTAGTAATATTCTTTGTTTCTCTCTTCATCTTTGGATTCCTATCCAATGATCCAGGACGTAATCCTGGACGTGAAGAATAAAATAAAAATTTCGTTTTTCTTGCTTGATTTTACAATTTTCTTAAGATTTTATTTTATATATTCCATACGTTTAACTAGGAAAAAAATAAAAAGGGGTTTGCGAAATTTGAAAGAAAAAAATAGAAAGTCATCAACGGAAACGGAAAGAGAGGGATTCGAACCCTCGGTACGAATAACTCGTACAACGGATTAGCAATCCGCCGCTTTCGTCCACTCAGCCATCTCTCCCAATTGAAAAAGATAATTACTATGTTACATTACACATCAAGTAAGGATTAAAGAAAGTATTTCTTTCACATTCTTTATCGTTATTATATAATTAGCAATTCCATTTAGATGCTCGAAAGATCCAAATAGAAAGATAAATAAAGAAGACTTTCTTGCTTTTATTTTGTTCGAAGTGCCTTTTGGGCCTGGCCCGGTCAATACCCAGCCGGGCCTTTTTTTGTTCCAACGAATTCCCTTTATTTATAGGTATAGGAAACATAATTTATAGGTATAGGAAACATACTCTAAAAAAAGATACCCAATTTGGTATCTGTGTAAGAATTTCCATTGTGGGGTTTACATATACTTATCATTTTTGGTATAATGGAAATTGAGAGGGATTTTTGATTCAAAAGAATCAATTAAGTATGTTTTGTAGTTTCTTATGTCATTAGGCAAACCCAATTTGAGATTTTGAGATTCAAATCCAAGAATGATTCAGGAATTCTCAGTCTTTGTCATAAATTTTGGCTTTTTTCAATGAAAATAAACATTTGATTTTTCAATAGAAAAGTGAGGGGAAGTTTTTCGGCATTGTATGGTTTGAGATACTATAACAATCAATCGAAGGGGTGGATCAAATACAATCAAAAGGGGAAAAGGGTTTCTTTTAGAATTTTTATAAATTTCGAAAAAGGATTCAATTTTAAAAGGGATGCAAGTACAATAAACTAAAGTTTAGTAATCCAACCCAGAAAATTTTTATTGTGTATCGTTTTGGCGGCATGGCCGAGTGGTAAGGCGGGGGACTGCAAATCCTTTTTCCCCAGTTCAAATCCGGGTGCCGCCTCATCAACAAACGAATCAAAACCTCTTATCTGCTGATATAAATCACCCAAATTTTCCTCAGCAGAACATAATAAGGGGATTGTTGATACTTGGTTGATTCTAAACATCTGTTCTGGGGATTTTGTAAAAGATTGGAAATCTTTCAATCTAAAATTCAAAGAAAGATTATATTATAATGGTCGAAGCAAGACTTCCCGATTCCCTTCTACTGCTAATGTAATGTCTACTGATTAGGTCTTGAATTTCATTGGCATAGCCGGCGGCTAACTAGTTGTGGAAAGTCCTTTATGTAATCTACATACTCGCGAGAATCTCTGAGTGTTCAGACATTCAATCACTATTAGATTGAGATTGGATGGATAATTTACTTTTTATAGAAAAAGTGAAAAAAAATTATTATTTTTTTTTTGAAACCCCTCGTGAAGAGTATAATATACTATCTCCCAACTGCTTCAGAGAGACAATTGGGAAAGGGTACGCATTAGATGAAATAGGGCGTAAAAGTATGTAATAGATAGCAATTTTTCTATTTTTACTTTGAAGGGCAACAAAGAATGGGCCCTCTTTTTTTATTACTAGACTATATGTTCCATTAGTAACATTCCTTTGTAGCGTCATTGTGTATTTTACTTGTGTGTAGTCTTTCCCGATTAGAAATCGTATTAGGAATTTTTTAGAAATGGATTTATTTGATTGGTTCATCAAGAGTCTTCGGCCAGAATCCCTTTTTGACTCTGGACCATGGATTCTACTATTATTAGTGAGCAATACAATAATGGAATATTTCTATCATAAAGATAAGGGACATAATTGACATGGATATAGTAAGTCTCGCTTGGGCTGCTTTAATGGTAGTCTTTACATTTTCCCTTTCACTCGTAGTGTGGGGAAGAAGTGGACTTTAGAAGCACTACTAATTTAGTTGAGGAATGAAACGGTATCAATTGTTTTATAGATCGTTCTGCAACGCATTTTTTATTTGAATTGAAATAATTTTCAAATCAAAATATATTCATTTCGAAATTCCATTGGATTCTAGTGGAGAAATGTATTCTATAATAGTAAAACAATTATTTCAGAAAAAAAAGACTTGTGTACTACGTTAATTCCATATATGGATTAATCACTACATATATTGAAGATAGAAGCTAATATAATATACCAACTTTATTAGAAAGTCAAGTACAACTTTATACACTACTATAACACTAATAGAGAGTATGGTAAGAAAGAAATTGCTTTCTTGCCATACTCTCGGATCTCATAGAATACCGCCCATTATAGCCCGTTGATTTCATTTAAGACGCAAAAAAAGAACCCTTTTGATTTGATTTCTTCAACTATTGATAAGAACTCAGAAGTCAAGTTTCATTTCAAGTAATTAATTATTTTGACTGACTGTTTTTACGTAAATGATAAGTAGAAAAGCAGTAGGAACTAAAATGAACAGTGCAGTAGCAATAAATGCAAGAATATTTACTTCCATAATCTCAATCTCATCGTTTTTTTATTTCACAATAACTCGGGATTTAATCCCATAGAGATGATAAATCTTTCACCTGTCAATTCAATGAATGCATTACCTATCGATGATCTTGAATCGGATCAATATCATGAATAACAATATCTGAGCTATTAAATTAATTCGTCGTCGAGAATTGAATAGTATAACATACGAAGATCTTTTATCCATACCGAATCCAAGATTGGATTCCCGGACTAATCAAAAATTCCTTTATTTATCCTTCTGTTCTTTCTTTTCTATAACCTACCTTAGGTCTTCCGGGTAGAACCATCAAATGAAGTATCCTCGTCCGTTTCCATTAACTACAAAACCCCAACAAACAATACAAGCGAAGTGGAAAAAGAGAGGAATTAGGTTGTAAATTTGAATGATCCAATTTTCTTTGGAAGACAAAGAAGTATGAGAAAGATGAGTCGCGGGAGAAAAGATGGAATATTCTATCAACTTCACTATTTTAGTTATTTTCATTTTAGTTTAGGGTTTGTTCTTTCTTCGACAGAATCCTGAAAAAAAGAGGGGAAAACCCTTCGGAATTAAATTATGCTCTCTGTCCCTTCTTTCATTTCACATAAAATCGAAAGGTGAATTCATGTACTTATTGGATCCGTCGGGACTGACGGGGCTCGAACCCGCAACGTCCGCCTTGACAGGGCGGTGCTCTTGCCTATTGAACTACAATCCCAGGGAAATAAGAAGAGATCTAGCAGAAAATTTGGATTCTTTTTTCTTCTCTCTTATCAAGTATTTCTTAAGAACAAGAGGGTTCTACCATCTGATAGTAGATTGGCGAATTGTTGGGCCGAGCTGGATTTGAACCAGCGTAGACATATTGTCAACGAATTTACAGTCCGTCCCCATTAACCACTCGGGCATCGACCCAACGCCTAATTAGACGTTCCATAATCAACTTCCTTTCGTCTCCCAGGCGGACTTGACAAATACAATTCACCTTTGATAAAATGCTACTCCTATGGTCTTGGTATACCCCTAGAGGGACTTGAACCCTCGTTTTCTCCGTGAAAGAGAGAGGTCGTAACCACTGGACCATAGGGGCACCAATGGACCATAGGGGCCTATGGCCACCTTTATTCATAAATAAACTAGAAATAATAGTTGCCGAGGGCCGGCCACCTTTAGGAAATCAAAAAGCACTACACACTACAAATACAGTAACAGTAGGGAATAAGGCCACCTTAAGTTAACTTAATATAAATCAGCCGAGGGACACCTTTAGAAGATGAATAGGATATGAATCCAACCGAAAACTCGTTAACTTTTCTGGAGGTTAATGGTAATCAACCTTTACCATTAAACTATACAATCTTTCAACTTTATTTCATTGGTCTTTCTCGTCTTTATCTCTCTCATTCAGAAAGAGTTCTGCATTGGATCCAAGAACCCGTACCTCTGAATCAGCAGGAGCAGGAGATGCAAAAAAAATGATTTACCAAAGTCGGATTTGGGAATTCTATTGAGCCCTAAATCATATCAAAGTCATATCAAAT